GCTAGCGTAGCTTAATACAAAGCATAACACTGAAGATGTTAAGATGGGCCCTAGAAAGCTCCGCATGCACAAAGGCATGGTCCTGACCTTACCATTAGCTATAACCTAATTTACACATGCAAGTCTCCGCAGCCCTGTGAGTATGCCCTCAATCCCCCGCCCGGGGACGAGGAGCGGGCATCAGGCACAAATTTTAGCCCAAGACGCCTAGCCAAGCCACACCCCCAAGGGAATTCAGCAGTGATAAACATTAAGCCATAAGTGAAAGCTTGACTCAGTTAAGGTTAAAAGGGCCGGTAAAACTCGTGCCAGCCACCGCGGTTAAACGAGAGGCCCTAGTTAATAGTACTACGGCGTAAAGGGTGGTTAAGGATAACAAGTGAATAAAGCCAAATGGCCCTTTGACTGTCATACGCTTCTAGGTGTCCGAAGCCCAACCACACGAAAGTAGCTTTAACAAAACCAGCCTGACCCCACGAAAGCTGAGAAACAAACTGGGATTAGATACCCCACTATGCTCAGCCATAAACCTAGATGTCATAATACAATTGGCATCCGCCAGGGTACTACGAGCATCAGCTTGAAACCCAAAGGACCTGACGGTGCCTTAGACCCCCCTAGAGGAGCCTGTTCTAGAACCGATAACCCCCGTTAAACCTCACCACTTCTAGCCATCCCAGCCTATATACCGCCGTCGCCAGCTTACCCTGTGAAGGCAGCAAAAGTAAGCAAAATGGGCACAACCCAGAACGTCAGGTCGAGGTGTAGCGTACGAAGTGGGAAGAAATGGGCTACATTTTCTATCATAGAACACTACGGACATGCAACATGAAATAGTGCTTGAAGGAGGATTTAGTAGTAAAAAGGAAGCAGAGTGTCCTTTTGAACCCGGCTCTAAGGCGCGTACACACCGCCCGTCACTCTCCCCTGTCAAAATGCAATAGAGATAACTAACACCACAGCACTGACAAGGGGAGGCAAGTCGTAACATGGTAAGTGTACCGGAAGGTGCACTTGGATTAAACTCAGGGTATGGCTGAGTTAGTTAAGCATCTCACTTACACCGAGAAGACATCCATGCAAGTTGGATTACCCTGAGCCAAACAGCTAGCTTAACAATTAATATAACATAACACTGTTTATACCAAAACATGGCCTCAACATAAAAACTAAACCATTTTTTTACCTGAGTATGGGAGACAGAAAAGGTTCAACCCAAAGCAATAGAAAGAGTACCGTAAGGGAAAGCTGAAAGAGAAATGAAACAACCCATATAAGCACAAAGAAACAAAGACTAGACCTTGTACCTTTTGCATCATGATTTAGCCAGTAACCTCAAGCAAAGAGACCTTTAGTTTGAAACCCCGAAACCAGGTGAGCTACCCCGAGACAGCCTAATAAACTTAGGGCTAACCCGTCTCTGTGGCAAAAGAGTGGGAAGAGCTCCGGGTAGAAGTGACAGACCTACCGAACCTGGTGATAGCTGGTTGCCTGAGAGATGGATAGAAGTTCAGCCTCGCACATCCCCAAATCAAAAATCTTTACTTAAGATAATTAGAGAAAAGTGCGAGAGTTAGTTAAAGGGGGTACAGCCCCTCTAACAAAGGATACAACCTTCACAGGAGGATAAAGATCAAAATATACAAAATGTTCTGTTCTAGTGGGCCTAAAAGCAGCCACCTAAATAGAAAGCGTTAAAGCTCAGACAGAAAGAAGTTTATTATACTGATAATAAATCTTATTCCCCTAACAGTATCAAGCCACCCCATGCCCCCATGGAAGAAATTATGCTAAAATGAGTAACAAGAAGATTCGCTCTTCTCCGGGCACAAGTGTAAACCAGATCGGACAAACCACTGGATGTCAACGAGCCCAACTAAAGAGGGCAATGTGGACAGCAAAAAAACCAAGAAAACCCCACAACTTAAATATCGTTAACCCCACACTGGAGTGCTATACTAAAGGAAAGACTAAAAGAAAGGGAAGGAACTCGGCAAACACAAGCCTCGCCTGTTTACCAAAAACATCGCCTCCTGCAAACTATTAAGTATAGGAGGTCCAGCCTGCCCAGTGACTACGGGTTCAACGGCCGCGGTATTTTGACCGTGCAAAGGTAGCGCAATCACTTGTCTTTTAAATAGAGACCTGTATGAATGGCCAAACGAGGGCTTAACTGTCTCCCCCTTCAAGTCAGTGAAATTGATCTATCCGTGCAGAAGCGGGTGTAATACTACAAGACGAGAAGACCCTTTGGAGCTTAAGGTACAAAATTCAACCACGTTAAACAACTTAATAAAAATAATAAACTTAGTGGAAAATGAAGATTTACCTTCGGTTGGGGCGACCGCGGAGGAAAGACCAGCCTCCGAGTGGAATGGGCTAAAACCCTAAAACCAAGAGAGACATCTCTAAGTCACAGAACATCTGACCAAAAATGATCCGGCGCACAGCCGATCAACGGACCAAGTTACCCTAGGGATAACAGCGCAATCCTCTCCCAGAGTCCATATCGACGAGGGGGTTTACGACCTCGATGTTGGATCAGGACATCCTAATGGTGCAGCCGCTATTAAGGGTTCGTTTGTTCAACGATTAAAGTCCTACGTGATCTGAGTTCAGACCGGAGTAATCCAGGTCAGTTTCTATCTGTAACGCTACTTTTCCTAGTACGAAAGGATCGGAAAAGAGGGGCCAATACTTAAAGCACGCCCCACCCCTAATTAATGAAAACAAATAAATTAAGTAAAGGGAGGGCCTAAACCCTGCCGCCCAAAATAAGGGCATACTGGGGTGGCAGAGCATGGTAAATTGCGAAAGGCCTAAGCCCTTTAAACCAGAGGTTCAAATCCTCTTCCCAGTTTATGCTAAGCACTCTACTAAACCATCTCATTAACCCCCTGGCTTATATTGTACCTGTCCTCCTAGCAGTAGCTTTCCTAACCCTAGTTGAACGCAAAGTACTAGGCTATATACAACTACGAAAGGGGCCAAATGTAGTAGGGCCTTACGGCCTACTTCAACCGATCGCTGACGGAGTTAAGTTGTTTATTAAAGAGCCCGTACGTCCCTCTACCTCATCCCCATTTTTATTTCTGGCAACTCCCATTCTTGCACTGACCCTGGCTATGACCCTGTGAGCCCCAATACCAATGCCGTTCCCGGTAATTGATTTAAATTTAGGAGTCTTATTTATTCTAGCGCTATCTAGCCTTGCAGTCTATTCTATTTTAGGGTCCGGGTGAGCATCAAACTCAAAGTATGCTTTAATTGGGGCCCTACGAGCAGTTGCCCAAACGATTTCTTACGAAGTAAGTCTTGGGCTTATTCTGCTATCGGTAATTATTTTTTCAGGAGGGTACACCCTTCAGACATTTAATACAGCCCAAGAGAGCATTTGACTGCTAGCCCCTGCATGACCCCTAGCTGCAATATGATATATCTCTACACTAGCCGAAACAAACCGGGCACCCTTTGACCTAACAGAGGGTGAATCAGAGCTAGTATCTGGCTTCAACGTAGAATATGCAGGAGGACCTTTTGCCTTGTTTTTCCTAGCTGAATATGCGAACATTTTACTAATAAATACCTTATCAGCTGTACTATTTTTAGGCACCTCACATTTTCCTAACATGCCTGAATTAACAACAATCGGACTTATAACAAAAGCCGCATTCCTGTCGATAGTATTTTTATGGGTGCGAGCCTCATATCCTCGATTCCGATACGACCAACTAATACACCTCGTATGAAAAAACTTTTTGCCCCTAACCCTGGCACTTGTTCTGTGACACATTGCCTTGCCTATTGCACTAGCGGGGCTCCCCCCACAGCTATAACCCAGGAACTGTGCCCGAATGCTTAGGGACCACTTTGATAGAGTGGCCAATAGGGGCTAAAATCCCCTCAGTTCTTAGAAAGAAGGGGATCGAACCCATGCCCAAGAGATCAAAACTCTTAGTGCTTCCTCTACACCACTTTCTAAGATGGGGTCAGCTAATTAAGCTTTCGGGCCCATACCCCGAACATGACGGTTAAAGTCCCTCCTCCATCAATGAACCCCTACGTACTTATAATTTTATTGTCCAGTTTGGGACTAGGAACCACCCTAACCTTTGCCAGCTCCCACTGGCTATTGGCCTGAATAGGGCTAGAAATTAATACCTTAGCAATTGTTCCATTGATGGCACAACACCACCACCCCCGAGCAGTGGAGGCAACCACAAAATACTTCCTGACTCAAGCCACCGCAGCAGCAATAATCCTGTTTGCAAGCACCACAAACGCCTGAATTACAGGGGAGTGAGACATGAACAATATAGCAAGTCCTGTTGCAAGCACGATAGTAATTACTGCCCTAGCACTTAAAATTGGACTAGCACCCATACATTTTTGAATACCAGAGGTACTACAAGGACTGGATCTTCTTACCGGCCTGATTCTATCCACATGACAAAAACTGGCCCCATTAGCCCTTATTATCCAAACAGCCCACGCCCTTGATCCGCTACTACTAACTGCCCTTGGACTCGCATCAACCTTGGCCGGGGGATGAGGTGGCCTAAATCAAACCCAACTTCGAAAAGTGATGGCATATTCTTCCATCGCACATATAGGGTGAATAATTATTATTTTACAATATGCCCCCCAACTTACGCTACTAGCACTAGGAACATACATTTTTATAACTTCGGCCGCATTCCTCACGCTGAAGATGTCATCCACTACTAAAATCAACACCCTTGCGATAGCCTGGTCAAACAGCCCTATTTTAATAACAACCACCGCCCTAGTCCTACTGTCATTAGGAGGATTGCCACCCCTAACGGGTTTTATACCAAAATGGCTAATTCTAGAAGAATTAACAAAACAAAATCTCCCTATTACTGCAACAATTATGGCCCTAGCTGCCCTTCTTAGCCTTTATTTTTATCTCCGGCTCTGCTATGCAATAACCCTCACCATTTCCCCCAACACAACCAACTCAACTACCCCCTGACGAATTAAAACGACCCAAAACTCCCTTCCACTAACCATCTCCACTACAATTGCACTAGGCCTCCTACCAATTACCCCGGCTATTCTAACATTAGCCACCTAAGGGACTTAGGATAACGAGACCAAGAGCCTTCAAAGCTCTAAGCAGAAGTGAAAGCCTTCTAGTCCCTGGCTAAGACCTACAAGAGTTTATCTTGCATTTTCTAATTGCAAATCAAATGTTTTTATTAAACTAAGGCCTTACTAGATGGGAAGGCCTCGATCCTACAAACTCTTAGTTAACAGCTAAGCGCTCAAGCCAGCGAGCATCCATCTACTTTTCCCGCCGTTAGCCGAGTAAGGCGGGAAAAGCCCCGGCAGACTGTTAATCTACGTCTTTGGATTTGCAATCCAACATGTTTCTTCACCACGGGGCTGTGGTAGGGAGAGGACTTAAACCTCTGTCTTCGGGGCTACAACCCACCGCCTAAACGCTCGGCTACCCTACCTGTGGCAATTACACGCTGATTCTTTTCTACTAACCACAAAGATATTGGCACCCTTTATCTTGTATTTGGTGCCTGAGCCGGGATAGTCGGAACCGCTTTAAGCCTCCTTATTCGGGCCGAGCTGAGCCAGCCCGGATCACTCCTAGGCGATGACCAAATTTATAACGTCATTGTTACCGCCCACGCCTTCGTAATAATTTTCTTTATAGTAATACCAATTCTTATCGGGGGCTTTGGAAATTGACTTGTGCCGCTAATAATCGGGGCACCTGACATAGCATTCCCTCGAATAAACAATATAAGCTTTTGACTTCTTCCTCCTTCATTTCTTCTGCTATTAGCCTCCTCTGGTGTTGAAGCAGGGGCAGGAACAGGATGAACTGTTTATCCCCCACTTGCAGGCAACCTTGCCCACGCGGGAGCGTCAGTAGACTTAACAATTTTTTCACTTCACTTAGCAGGAGTTTCATCAATTTTAGGTGCAATTAATTTTATTACTACAACTATTAATATAAAACCCCCAGCCATCTCCCAATATCAAACACCCCTCTTTGTCTGAGCCGTATTAGTAACAGCAGTACTTCTCCTATTGTCACTACCAGTTTTAGCAGCTGGAATTACAATGCTTCTCACAGACCGAAACCTTAACACCACATTTTTTGATCCTGCAGGAGGGGGAGACCCAATCTTGTATCAACACTTATTCTGATTCTTCGGTCATCCAGAGGTCTATATTCTTATTTTACCAGGCTTTGGTATTATCTCGCACGTCGTAGCCTACTATGCTGGTAAAAAAGAACCTTTTGGTTACATAGGCATAGTTTGGGCCATGATGGCCATCGGCCTTCTCGGCTTCATCGTGTGAGCCCACCATATGTTCACTGTTGGGATAGATGTAGACACTCGCGCTTATTTTACATCCGCAACTATAATTATTGCCATTCCAACAGGAGTAAAAGTATTTAGCTGGCTAGCCACACTTCACGGAGGATCTATCAAGTGAGAAACACCTATGCTATGAGCACTAGGCTTCATCTTCCTTTTTACAGTAGGGGGACTAACAGGCATTGTCTTAGCTAACTCATCCCTTGACATTGTTCTCCATGACACGTACTACGTAGTAGCACACTTCCACTACGTCTTATCAATAGGAGCCGTATTCGCTATTATGGCCGCTTTCGTCCACTGATTCCCTCTGTTTTCAGGATACACCCTAAACGACACTTGAACAAAAATTCACTTCGGAGTGATATTCATCGGAGTAAATCTTACATTTTTCCCACAACACTTCCTAGGACTAGCAGGAATACCACGACGGTACTCCGATTACCCCGACGCCTATGCCCTATGAAACACAGTATCATCTATTGGATCACTTATTTCCCTAGTAGCAGTAATCATATTCCTCTTTATTCTATGAGAAGCTTTTGCCGCCAAACGGGAAGTATCCTCAGTAGAGTTAACCATAACAAACGTAGAATGACTTCACGGCTGCCCCCCACCATACCACACATTTGAGGAGCCTGCATTTGTTCAAGTTCAATCAAATTAACGAGAAAGGAAGGAATTGAACCCCCATATACTGGTTTCAAGCCAGTCACATAACCACTCTGTCACTTTCTTTCAAGACATTAGTAAAATGCAAATTACATCACCTTGTCAAGGTGAAATTACAGGTTAAATCCCTGTATGTCTTAAGCCCAAGGCTTAATGGCACATCCCACACAACTAGGATTCCAAGACGCGGCATCACCCGTAATAGAAGAACTTCTTCACTTTCATGACCACGCCCTAATAATTGTATTTTTAATTAGTACCTTAGTACTTTATATTATTATTGCAATGGTTTCAACCAAACTTACGAACAAATATATCTTAGACTCACAGGAAATCGAGATCGTATGAACTATTTTACCAGCCGTAATCCTAGTTTTAATTGCCCTCCCCTCCCTTCGAATTTTATACCTTATAGATGAAATTAATGATCCTCACCTGACAATTAAAGCAATAGGACATCAATGATACTGAAGCTACGAGTACACAGACTACGAAGACCTGGGCTTTGACTCCTACATAATCCCGACTCAAGATCTTACACCAGGTCAATTCCGACTTCTAGAAACAGACCATCGAATAGTAGTCCCAATAGAATCACCAATTCGAGTACTAGTATCCGCTGAAGACGTATTACACTCCTGAGCTGTCCCATCCTTAGGGGTAAAAATGGATGCAGTACCCGGACGATTAAACCAAACTGCGTTCATTGCTTCACGCCCAGGCGTGTTCTACGGGCAATGCTCTGAAATTTGTGGCGCCAATCACAGCTTTATGCCAATCGTAGTTGAAGCCGTCCCACTAGAACACTTTGAAAGCTGATCCTCACTAATGCTAGAAGACGCCTCACTAGAAAGCTAATTATTGGACAAAGCGTTGGCCTTTTAAGCCAAAGTTTGGTGACTACCGACCACCTCTAGTGAAATGCCCCAACTAAACCCAAACCCCTGATTTGCCATTCTAGTATTTTCATGAATTATCTTCCTTACCATTATTCCAACCAAAATTTTAAATCACACAACACCCAATGAGCCTACCCCAATAGCTGAAGAGAAACACAAAACTGAGCCTTGAGACTGACCATGATAACAAGCTTCTTTGACCAATTTGCAAGCCCCTCTTTCCTGGGTATTCCACTTATTGCCGTTGCAATTGCACTACCTTGAGTTCTATTTCCAACACCTTCCTCTCGATGACTAAACAACCGACTTATTACCCTCCAAACATGGTTTATTAACCGATTTACTAATCAACTCTTACTCCCCCTAAACCCAGGGGGCCACAAATGAGCTCTTTTATTTGCCTCCTTAATGGTATTTCTTATTACAATTAATATGCTCGGCCTTCTCCCATACACCTTTACGCCCACAACACAACTATCACTAAATATGGGCCTTGCAGTGCCACTATGACTTGCTACAGTAATTATTGGCATGCGAAACCAGCCAACCGTAGCCCTTGGCCACCTTCTGCCAGAAGGTACCCCCGTCCCCCTAATTCCAGTACTAATTATTATCGAAACAATTAGCTTATTTATTCGTCCACTGGCCTTAGGAGTCCGACTTACAGCCAACTTAACTGCAGGTCACCTGTTAATTCAACTTATCGCTACAGCCGTATTTGTACTTCTACCAATAATACCAACGGTAGCAATCTTAACCGCCGCCGTTCTATTCCTTCTCACACTTTTAGAGGTTGCGGTGGCAATAATTCAGGCCTATGTATTTGTACTATTACTAAGCCTATATCTACAAGAAAACGTTTAATGGCACACCAAGCACATGCATATCATATGGTTGACCCCAGCCCCTGACCATTAACCGGAGCCGTCGGTGCTTTACTAATAACATCCGGCTTAGCAATCTGGTTTCACTTCCATTCAACAACACTCATAACTCTCGGACTAATTCTTCTTCTCCTCACAATATTACAATGGTGACGTGATATTATTCGGGAAGGCACGTTCCAAGGCCACCACACACCTCCAGTACAAAAAGGACTACGCTATGGCATAATCTTATTTATTACCTCAGAGGTATTTTTCTTCCTCGGCTTCTTTTGAGCCTTCTATCACTCAAGCTTAGCACCTACACCTGAACTAGGAGGATGCTGACCCCCTACAGGGATTACTACACTAGACCCATTTGAAGTCCCCCTTCTCAACACGGCAGTTCTCTTAGCATCCGGAGTTACAGTTACATGGGCCCACCATAGCATTATGGAGGGGGAACGAAAACAAGCCATTCAATCTCTCGGACTTACAATCTTACTAGGACTATATTTTACGGCTCTACAAGCTATAGAATACTACGAGGCACCCTTTACAATTGCAGACGGAGTCTACGGCTCTACATTCTTTGTAGCTACAGGATTCCATGGACTACATGTTATTATTGGGTCGACCTTCCTAGCTGTCTGCCTCCTCCGTCAAATTCAATACCACTTCACCTCTGAACATCACTTCGGCTTCGAAGCCGCTGCCTGATATTGACACTTCGTCGACGTAGTCTGACTATTCCTGTACGTATCCATCTATTGATGAGGCTCATATCTTTCTAGTATTAAAGTTAGTACAAGTGACTTCCAATCATTTAGTCTTGGTTAAATCCCAGGGAAAGATAATGAACCTAATTACAACTATTCTTATTATTACATTAACCTTGTCCTCAGTCTTAGCTATTGTTTCTTTTTGATTACCACAAATAAACCCTGACGCAGAAAAACTATCCCCCTACGAATGCGGGTTTGACCCTCTAGGCTCTGCCCGATTACCTTTTTCCCTGCGATTCTTTTTAGTTGCTATTTTATTTCTTCTATTTGACCTAGAAATTGCCCTCCTTCTTCCCCTGCCCTGAGGAGATCAACTTCACAATCCAACAGGAACGTTCTTTTGAGCAACCTCCGTTCTCGTCTTATTAACCCTAGGATTAATTTACGAATGAACTCAAGGGGGCCTCGAATGAGCAGAATAAGGGAGTTAGTCCAACATAAGACCTCTGATTTCGGCTCAGAAAATTGTGGTTTAAATCCACGACCCCCTTATGACACCAGTACATTTTAGCTTTAGCTCAGCATTTATTCTAGGATTAATAGGACTAGCATTTCACCGCACCCACCTGCTCTCCGCACTCCTATGCTTGGAGGGAATAATATTATCTCTTTTTATTGCACTGGCCCTATGAGCCCTACAATTTGAATCTACAAGCTTTTCTACCGCCCCTATACTCCTACTGGCTTTTTCCGCCTGCGAAGCAAGCACAGGCCTCGCGCTTTTAGTAGCTACAGCCCGCACTCACGGGACTGATCGTTTGCAAAACCTTAATCTTCTACAATGCTAAAAATCTTAATTCCTACAATTATATTATTTCCAACAATCTGATTAGTCTCCCCTAAATGACTTTGAACAAGTACAATCGCCCATAGTCTCTCAATTGCTCTTCTTAGCCTAACATGGCTTAAGTGAACGTCCGAAACTGGATGAACCACATCCAATATATATTTAGCCACAGACCCATTGTCAACCCCCCTACTAGTACTGACATGCTGACTTCTCCCACTAATAATCTTAGCCAGCCAAAATCACATCAACCCCGAACCTATCAACCGACAACGGTTGTATATCACCCTTCTGACCTCCCTGCAGACTTTCCTAATTATAGCATTCGGCGCCACAGAAATCATTATGTTCTACATTATATTTGAAGCCACACTTATTCCAACTCTTATTATTATTACACGATGGGGGAATCAAACTGAACGACTTAATGCAGGAACCTATTTCTTATTTTATACCCTGGCAGGCTCTCTGCCCTTACTAGTAGCCTTGCTTCTACTTCAACAGTCTACAGGGACTCTGTCCATGCTAGTAATCCAATATTCTCAACCTTTACTACTAAGCTCCTGAGGCCATAAAATTTGATGGGCCGGATGTCTAATTGCATTTCTAGTAAAAATACCACTATATGGCGTACACCTGTGGCTCCCCAAGGCCCACGTAGAAGCCCCAGTTGCAGGATCAATGGTACTAGCAGCAGTTCTATTAAAACTTGGGGGATATGGCATAATACGAATAATGATTATACTAGACCCGCTATCGAAAGAATTAGTATACCCATTTATCATCTTAGCATTATGGGGTATTATCATAACGGGCTCCATTTGTTTACGACAAACAGACCTTAAATCATTAATTGCCTATTCATCTGTAAGTCATATAGGCCTTGTAGCAGGCGGTATCCTAATCCAAACACCTTGAGGGTTTTCAGGGGCAATCATTCTAATAATCGCCCATGGGTTAGTATCATCAATATTATTCTGCCTAGCCAACACAGCCTACGAACGAACACACAGCCGAACCATAATTCTCGCTCGGGGACTACAAATAATTTTTCCACTAACAGCAGTATGATGATTTATTGCTAATCTCGCTAACCTGGCACTACCCCCCTTACCTAATTTAATAGGAGAACTTATAATTATCACAACCCTATTTAACTGATCTCCGTGAACCATTGCACTTACAGGCGCAGGAACACTAATTACAGCGGGCTATTCCCTTTACATGTTCCTAATATCTCAACGAGGCCCAACACCTAGTCATATTATAAAACTTCCCCCCTTCCATACCCGAGAACATCTGTTAATAGCCCTACACCTAATCCCAGTAGTGCTTCTCGTAGCAAAACCAGAACTTATATGAGGCTGATGCTATTAGTAAGTATAGTTTAACTAAAATATTAGATTGTGATTCTAAAGACAGGGGTTAAAGTCCCTTTACTCACCAAGGAAGGACAGAAATCAGTAAGTACTGCTAATCCTTATGCACCGCGGTTAAAATCCGCGGCTTCCTCACGCTTCTGAAGGATAACAGCTCATCCATTGGTCTTAGGAACCAAAAACTCTTGGTGCAAATCCAAGTGGAAGCTATGAATTCAACAACACTAATCATGTCCTCCTCACTCGTTTTAGTAATTGTCATCCTCACGCTACCACTATTAATAACACTAGCCCCCCAGCCTAAAAACCCGGAATGGGCAAATACACATGTCAAAACCGCCGTCAGCACCGCATTTTTTATTAGCCTCCTGCCCCTAATAGTTTTTTTAGACCAGGGAATAGAAAGTGTAACCACAAATTGACAATGAATAAATACACACACATTTGACACAAATATCAGCTTTAAATTTGATCATTACTCTCTTATTTTTACCCCTATTGCTCTATATGTTACATGATCAATCTTAGAGTTTGCACTATGATATATACATTCCGACCCAAACATAAACCGGTTCTTCAAATATCTCCTCTTATTTTTAGTAGCCATAATTACCCTTGTTACAGCTAATAACATATTTCAGCTGTTCATTGGCTGAGAAGGGGTGGGAATCATGTCCTTCTTGTTAATCGGATGGTGATACGGGCGAGCAGACGCTAATACAGCCGCCTTGCAGGCTGTAATCTACAATCGAGTTGGGGACATTGGTTTGATTTTAAGCATGGCCTGGTTTGCAATAAACCTAAACTCCTGAGAGATTCAGCAAATCTTTTTATTATCAAAAAACTTTGACATGACAATCCCTCTAATTGGTCTTATTCTTGCAGCAACGGGGAAGTCGGCCCAATTTGGCCTACATCCGTGGCTCCCTTCTGCCATGGAGGGCCCCACGCCAGTGTCTGCCCTACTGCACTCTAGCACTATAGTAGTTGCTGGAATTTTTCTGCTAATTCGTCTTCACCCCCTCATAGAAAAAAATGAGACCGCACTAACAATTTGCCTATGCTTAGGGGCCCTAACTACCTTATTTACAGCCACCTGTGCTCTAACCCAAAATGATATCAAAAAAATTGTAGCTTTTTCAACATCAAGTCAACTAGGTCTCATGATAGTTACAATTGGACTAAATCTACCACAACTGGCGTTCCTGCACATCTGCACACATGCCTTTTTCAAAGCCATACTATTCTTATGTTCCGGGTCTATCATTCACAGCCTAAACGATGAGCAAGATATCCGAAAAATGGGGGGCCTTCATAACTTAATACCCGCCACTTCAACTTATCTAACAATCGGCAGCCTAGCACTGACAGGGACCCCATTCCTAGCCGGGTTTTATTCAAAAGATGCTATCATTGAAGCCCTAAACACCTCCCACCTTAACGCCTGGGCCCTAATTCTTACACTAATCGCCACATCATTTACTGCCGTTTATAGCTTCCGAGTTGTATTCTTTGTAACCATGGGAGTTCCTCGATTCCTTCCACTATCCCCCATCAACGAAAATAACCCCTTAGTAATTAACCCTATTAAACGGCTTGCCTGGGGAAGCATTATTGCAGGACTTATTATCACATCCAATTTCCTGCCTTCAAAAACTCCCATTATAACAATACCAACAACCTTAAAAATAGCAGCCCTAATAGTTACCATTATGGGACTCTTGGTAGCAATAGAATTAACGGCCATGACCACTAAGCAAACCAAAATTACCCCTACGATTTATTCACATAATTTTTCAAACATACTAGGCTACTTTCCTGCAATGATTCACCGACTCCCCCCCAAACTCAACTTAACCCTCGGACAGTCAATTGCCACGAAACTGGACCAAACATGATACGAGATCTCAGGGCCAAAAGGATTAGCCCTCACCCAAATATTTATATCAAAAGTTACAAGTGACATTCAGCGGGGCATAATTAAAACGTATTTAACCATTTTTCTTTTAACCTTGGCCCTAGCCATCCTCTTAACAACTATTTAGACTGCACGGAGTGTACCACGACTTAGCCCCCGAGTAAGCTCCAACACAACAAGCAGCGTCAGAAGCAATACCCATGCACAAATAACTAATATTGCCCCTCCAAAGGAGTATATAACAGCCACACCACTAACGTCACCCCGCAACATAGAGAACTCCTTTAACCCGTCAATAATAACTCAAGAACCCTCGTATCATCCACCTCAAAATAACCCAGCAGCCAGACTAACCCCAACCAAATAAGTCAGCACATACCCAGCGACAGAGCGACTCCCCCAAGCTTCTGGAAAAGGCTCGGCAGCTAAAGCTGCTGAATAAGCGAACACTACGAGCATCCCTCCTAGATAAATTAGAAACAGAACTAAAGACAAAAAAGACCCCCCACACCCAATTAAAACTCCACACCCTACCCCAGCCGCTACCACTAAACCTAAAGCAGCAAAATAAGGCGTAGGATTAGAAGCAACAGCAATTAAGCCAACAATTAGAGCCACCAATAACATAAACATAAAATAGGTCATAATTCTTGCTCGGACTTTAACCGAGACCAGTGACTTGAAGAACCACCGTTGTAGTTCAACTACAAGAACAATAATGGCAAGCCTACGAAAAACCCACCCCCTAATAAAAATCGCCAACGACGCACTAGTTGACCTACCAACACCCTCCAACATCTCAGTATGATGAAACTTTGGATCTCTCCTAGGACTATGTCTAATTGCACAAATCCTAACAGGGCTGTTCTTAGCAATACACTATACCTCAGACATCTCCACTGCATTTTCATCAGTAGCCCACATCTGCCGGGACGTAAATTACGGTTGATTTATCCGTAACATACACGCCAACGGGGCATCCTTCTTTTTCATCTGTATCTATATACATGTAGCCCGGGGCCTATATTATGGGTCCTACCTTTATAAAGAAACCTGAAACATCGGAGTTGTCCTCCTTCTACTAGTTATGATAACGGCCTTTGTAGGCTATGTCCTTCCATGAGGACAAATATCCTTCTGAGGTGCTACAGTAATCACAAATCTCTTATCAGCAGTCCCCTATATGGGAGACACCCTTGTTCAATGAATTTGAGGGGGCTTCTCAGTAGATAACGCAACGCTAACACGATTCTTTGCATTCCACTTTCTTCTTCCATTTATTATTGCCGCAGCAACTGTTATTCACCTTCTATTCCTACACGAGACAGGGTCAAATAACCCCGCCGGACTAAACTCTGACGCAGATAAAATTTCTTTTCATCCATATTTTTCATACAAAGACCTTCTTGGATTTGTACTGATACTATTAGCCCTTACATCACTAGCCCTATTTTCTCCCAATCTGCTTGGAGATCCAGACAACTTTACACCCGCTAACCCCATAGTTACCCCCCCGCACATCAAGCCAGAGTGATACTTCTTATTTGCCTACGCCATTTTACGGTCTATTCCAAACAAGCTAGGAGGTGTTCTCGCATTATTATTTTCTATCTTGATCCTGATAGTGGTCCCTATTCTCCATACCTCCAAACAACGAGGACTTACGTTCCGTCCCATCACACAATTCTTATTCTGAACCCTGGTAGCAGACATAATGATCCTAACATGAATTGGAGGCATACCCGTAGAACACCCCTACGTTATTATTGGCCAAATCGCGTCAGTTCTATACTTTGCACTTTTCCTAATTCTCATCCCCATAGCAGGATGAATAGAAAATAAAGCACTAAAATGAGCTTGCCCTAGTAGCTTAGTACATAAAGCATCGGTCTTGTAATCCGAAGATCGGAGGTTAAATTCCCCCCTAGCGCCCAGAAAAGAGAGATTTTAACTCCCACCCCTGGCTCCCAAAGCCAGAATTCTAAATTAAACTATCTTCTGATAGTAACATGTATGATCTAGTACATAATATGTATAATATTACATAATGCATTAGTACTTATATATGTATTATAACCATTAAATTATTTTAACCCCAAAGCAGGTACTAACGTCTAAAATCGTGCATAAGCAAATTATTAAAACTCAGAAATAAATTATTTTAACCCAGGAAATAGATTTATCCCCAGAACTTGGTTCTCACATGTTTCCTTGAAATACTCAACTAAGGTTTAATTTAAACATTTTAATGTAGTAAGAGACCACCAACCCTATCATATAAGGCATACTATTCATGATAGAATCAGGGACACTTAACTAAGTTAAGGTATTTTATGAATTATTCCTTGTATCTTGGTTTCAATCTCAGGTATTTTTATATTAAGTTCCCCCCCTCCTTACTCAAACTTGCATATGGTTACTGGTGTAATTACATACTCCTCGTTACCCAACATGCCGGGCATTCTTTTATATGCATAGGGTTCCTCTTTTAGGTTTCCTTTCACCTTGCATATCAGAGTGCAAGCACAAATAGTGAGTTAAGGTTGAACATTTCCCTTGCTCTAACTTAATTTAGGTTCATTATTAAAAGACATAACTTAAGAATAACATATTAATAACTCAAGTGCATAACATATTCATTCCTTCTTCAACTTACCCTTATATATATGCCCCCCTTTTGGTTTCTGCGCGACAAACCCCCCTACCCCCCTTCGCTCAGCGAATCCTGTTATCCTTGTCAAACCCCGAAACCAAGGAAGGCTCGAGAACGTGCAGGCCAACAAGTTGGGGTAAGGATTGGCCATCTGCATTGTATATATATACATGCATATCGCGTTAAACCACCATATTTATTCCGAAAATTTTAGCCCTAAAAACTCTGCCAAAAAATTTGAAAAAATCTCAATGCAAAAAAATCTAACATTTATAAC